AATCTATCACAGGAAAGAAAAAAAAATGATATATAAGTATTACTTGTAAATATATAAGTATATAAAGAAACTATTATGGAATTTAAGCTATGTATTAAAGAGAATTATTTATATATATAGAGATATAATATCCTATAATTATATGAACTCTAAGAGAAATCTAATATTAAACGAAGTGAATTGAAATATCTTAGTAACTTCAGGAAAAGAAATCAAAAGAGATTCTATGAATAGCGTGAGCGAAAGTAGAGTAGCCTATAAAGTAGAACGGTATCAAAACTGTTTAAATATAATGGGGAACCTTCCTCAAAGGCTAAATATAATACATAAGCGATAGTGAAAAGTACCATGAGGGAACAAAAACAAAAATAGTAGTTTTATAAGCAGTTCGATAAAAAGAACGTACCTTTTGCATAATGGGTCACCAAGTTAACGTTAGATGCGAGTATACGCGTAGTTAAACCGAACGTTAAAATAACGAAATAGTGTCTAAAGTTAGACCCGAAGCACGGTGATTTTACCATGGTCAGGATTATAAAAGTCCGAACGGGTGATTGTAGCAAAAATCTCCGAAGAACTGTGGTAGGTGTAGTGAAAGACAACACTGACTGTGATAGCTGGTTTTCTGCGAAACCTATAATAGTAGGCAATTTAAGTAAATATCTTAGCAGGTACAGAATTTAATCTCAGACAAGGCGTGTAAGCGTTTTATATTGTATAAATTGGGGAATCATGAAGATTTTATCAGTGAGTATGTAGACTCGGAATGGCAAAGATATGTCTTAAATTATCAGACATAGAATGATAAGGTTGAAGTACAGCCTTTTTGTAGAAGTGAACCTTCTGCTATAAACCATCAAATTGCGGGAACACCCTAAAGCAATCATAACCAAGTAAGAGTAGTAATACATCTTATGGCTCAGGTAATGACTCGAGGTAAGGTAAAATCATGATTGATAGTACAATGGGTTATCCGCAGCCAAGCTCCTCTAATAAAGAGGTGTGCAGTTCATCGACTAAATGTTGGTTGGCGCAAGCTTAAGATATAGTCAGGCCTCATCCGAAAGGATGCAATGGCAATGAAATAATTAAAAACATCTATTTATTTTGTGAAATTTCTATTTCTAATTAAAAAGTATAACAATTTACGAGATTTGTATATTTAGTTTAAATACATTTAATGAAAAATATAATAAATAACCCATCTTTAGTAATACCTATAAAAAGCTATAGTAATGCATTTATAAATAAAAATGCAATTTTACTAGAGAATAAGGATAAACCAGGGATTTATCATTGAATAAATAAATTAAATGGAAATAGTTACGTAGGTAGTGGTATGAACTTATCTAAAAGGATAGGTGAGTATTACAAGGAAAGTGAATTAAAAAGAAATCCTAGACCTATTCATGCTGCTTTATTAAAACATGGATATACAAATTTTACATTAGAAATATTGGAGTACTGCAAATTAGATGAACTTCTTAAAAGAGAACAGTATTATTTGGATTTATTAAATCTTGAATATAATATACTAAAACATGCTTATTCTTTATTAGGATTTAAACATAGTGCTGAAAATTTAGCTAAATTTAAATTAAAAACAATTTCAGAAGAGCATAAAAATATATTATCTTCAGTTCATTTAGGTAAAGAAGTTAGTCAGGAGACTAGAGATAAATTATCTTTAGCTACAGCTAACTATAGTAAAAATAATCCTCTTTCACCTGAAGCTTTAGCTAATATTACAGCTAAAACTACAGAACGTGAAGGTAAATCAGTTCAACTTTTAAATATCCAAACTAATGAAATATTAGATTTTCCTACTTTAACTAAAGCAGCGGAACATTTGGGTATAACAAGACAAGCTGTACGGAATGCAATTAATAGAGAAAGTCTTGTTAAAGAACTCTATCGTATTTCAGAATAACACTAGTTTTTAATTATTTTAATTCTAATAATTCAATTATTGGAATCAGGTTTACAATTAAGCCTGTTGTCTAAATGGATAGTTCACAAATATTGTGTGAACTGTTTAGGGAGAAATTTTGTTTATTTAATATAAACAGAATCCCGTGTATGTCGAAAGGGAAACAGCCCAGAACAAGAGTTAAGGTTCCTAAATTATTAGTTAAGTGAAATTAAGAAGGTTTTTATTAAAGTCGACAAGGAGATAGGCTTAGAAGCAGCCATAATTTTATGACCTCGTAACAGAGCGCTTGTTAAGTTATAAAAGCATCGAAAATTTAACGGATCTAAACAATATACCGAAACCTTGTCCATAATATATTATATTAATTATTTTTAATGTAATTTAATGGGGTAGCAGAACGTTGAGCTAGATTATGATTTCTATTTTTTAAATAGAATTATATTAATTTAACTCAAGTGAGAATGGTGACATGAGTAACGAAAAGAAAATTTTCCGCCTTAAGCTTATGGATATAATTAAGTAACGGCCTCTAAGTTTATATTATCTAAAGATTTAAACGATGAGTAAATCTTTTTTACTAAGGACAACATTTTAGTGTAAAATGTGCTGGAAAAATAGTAAATATATTTGTTATTTATAACAAATGAACAATAACCGTACCTAGAATCTGAAACAAGTAAGCTAGTAGAGAATACGAAGGCGTAAATGAGCTAACAATCATAAAGGAACTCGGCAAATTGACTACCGTAACTTCGGAATAAGGAGGGCTCATTATTCTTGATTAATATCAAGTAAAGAGGAAGAAGCATGAAATAATGTTGTACGACTGTTTAATTAAAACACAGCACTTTGCTGAAAGATTAAAAATCTATGTATAAAGTGTGATATCTGCCCGGTGCCGGCTGGTTAACAGAGATAATTGAATATACTACTATTTGATGTCGACGGAAACCCCGGTTAAAGGCGGCCTTAACGTGAGGGTCCTAAGGTAGCGAAATGCCTTGGCCGTTAAATGCGGTCTTGCATGAATGGTGTAACGATACAACAGCTGTCTCTATGATTGACTCAGTGAAATTGGAATAGCTGTGCAGATACAGCTTACCTCTAGTTAGACGAGAAGACCCTATGCAGCTTTACTGTCACTAATTATAGAGTATGATAGACAATTTTCAGAATATAAGGTAATTGACAATATGACAATGAGAATCCTTTATTTTTCTTTCATATGAATGAATTGGTTTAGGATTATGAGTAGATTGTAATTAATGTGGCTTATTACTGAGTCATTTAAAAACATTAATTATAGTCTTTAAATTATTATATAGCTCATTTTAGTAAATCAGCCTAATTCAACTTATTATTTTAGAATAGTAAGTACCCTTTGGCAAGGAACTATCGCTAGGGGACAGTTTATGTGGGGCACAGACCCTGTAAAGAGTAAACAGGAGTGTCTAATAATTATAAATTATTTTGTTTGCTATTTTGAGTAGTTTAACTATTTTTAATCATATATAATTATTTATATTTGCATTTATTGTAAATATATTTAAGTTTAGGTAGGATTTTTACTATATAGAAATTAGAGATAATTGAAAATATTATGAATTTTTTCTAATGTTTTTTAGCTATCATTTTTGATAGTTATGTATTTAATATCTAAAAAGCTCAACGGCTAAATCTTGCCTTACTGTTTGATTATCTACAAATCTTACAGTTGCGTAAGCAGGGCATAGGATCACAAGATGCAATAAGGAAAGATCTTGGATTATTGGAAAAGCTACGCTAGGGATGTTTGTCCTTTAATATTTTATTTTTATTAGTAAGTTATGCATTAATTATATGCAAACTGAAATTATAAATAAAATCATTAATATAAATTGGGTAAATTTCAAGAATTACTAATGATAGTAAACTTGAAGCGAAGTTTATCTTAGCATAAATTATAAGATAAAAACGTTCAACGACTATAAGGTGAGTTTTATGTAATTAACAATAATCCTTTTAATACTACCCAACATTTTTATTCAACATATTTAAAGAAAAAGTAAAATAAATTTATAACAAAATAATTATGAAAGTATTTAATAATAATTTAAAAAATATACCTAAAACTATTGCTTTAAGAAATAAAGTAGGAGATATAGGGAAAACTAAATATTTACCTTCTTTCTCTAAAGAATGAAAAAATATTGTTTATTCTTATAATAAAAATAATTTAAAGAATATACCCGTTAATGATGTAAATATTAATAAAATAATACAAAGTTATTTTAATTTATATTTCAAAGATCATAAATATGTAGGTTCTAAGAAATTTATATTACTTAGAAGAAGACGTAATTTTTTAAGAAAAATATATGTAAGTAATGCGGAAATTAAACATACGAATAATAAAGCAATAATTACTTTATTCACTGTAAATAGAGAAAAGAAAATATTAAAGAAGAAATATTTAAAAATAAATAAAAAAGTAAGTAAAAATTTAATAAAACGTTACTTCTTATTATATAAAAATAATATAACTAAAATACACGAAATATTAAATAAACAGAAAAATGAATATGCTTTTATATCAGATAAAATTTCAAAAAGAAAATTTTTAACTTATAAATTAGAATATTTAAACAAATTTATAGAATTAAAGAATCTTTACTTGAAGAAAGTATGAAGTATTATTATTAGTAAATATTGAAAAACATATTTGAAATTATTAAGAAAATATGATTTAATGTATTCTCTTAATCAATATAAATTTAATAAACAAATGCTTTTACCTATTTTAAGTAACATATTAAACAAAATAATAGGAAAGAAAGTGGAATATAATATAATAAATCTAAAATCTATTGCATATAATACAGATCTATTTACTAATGCTTTATCTTTAAAATTAAAAAAAAAGAGAATGAATTATATAAAAAGCATGTTTAGTATATTAAATAGAGCTTACTTACCTAAAATTAATACAATAAAAGAAAGAACTTTGGCTAAAAATGTAGATTTATTTTTAGATAAATATAAAGATTTGAAGATAATTTCTAATCTGAGCGTAAGCTCTAATAATAATTTAGATAAATTATTAGGTGATTCTTCTAATACTAAAGAAGTTCATAATACAATATACAACTCTATAGGTTATAAAAACATGGGAGGTATAAGATTAGAGGTTAAAGGTAGATTAACTAAACGTTATAGAGCAGATAGATCTATATATTCATTAAAATGAAAAGGTGGATTAAAAAATGTAGATTCATCATTCAAACGTTTAAGTTCAGTCTTATTTAGAGGAAACTCTAAATCAAATGTATCATATTCATTATCTAACTCAAAGCGTCGTATTGGTGCTTTTGCAGTAAAAGGTTGAATAAGTGGTAAATAAATATTAAAGGAAATCTTAAATATGTAAAGAATAAAAATGAAGACATAGTCTGAACCATTTTGAAAGAAATGGAAATATAAAATTATGATAACATACAGAACAGGCTAATTTGCGCAAGAGTGTACAAAATGAGTGCGCGGTTTGGCACCTCGATGTCGGCTTAACTTATCCTCATGGACGCAGGAACTATGTAGGGTGCGACTGTTCGTCGATTAAAAAGTTACATGAGCTGGGTTAAATACGTCGTGAGACAGTATGGTTTCTATCTTCTAGGGGGAATTAGAATAAAATAAGAACGAACTTTTGTACGCAAGGAACAAGAAGAGTTTAGCTCGTAAAAAAGGTTAAAATATAGTTACTAACCTATGGTTTACCTGTTGTTTATGTGCCCAAATATTAAATATATATGCTATTGTATATATATATATGTATTATTATACATAGGGATGTTTCTCTCACTAAGATAAATGTATAGCATAAGCACGGCAGGAACGCTAAGTTGGTTAAGGATAAGTGCTGAAAGCATATAGGCACGAAGCTTATCTTAAGATATTTCTTAAATATACGTAATATACTATTACGAAATTTATAGGCTTTATCCGTACGAATCTAGAGATTTTAAAGAATAAAGTACTAATTTAATAATTCACTATTTATAAATATATCAATATACGCTCGATTAGCATAAAAGTAATGCAATTGTTTTGTAATCAATAGAAGCAAGTGCGATACTTGCATTGGGCTAATTAGGATTAGTAGTCAAGCGGTTACGACATAGCTCTTTCGATGCTACCATCGCAGGTTCGAATCCTGCCTAGTCTAAGCGGGTTAGTGTAATAGAAACATATTCGGTTCATGCCCGAAAGATATGGGTGCAAGTCCTGTAACCGCGTTTTAGATCTACTAGTAATATAAAGGGTTATAGCTTAATAGGTAAAGCATACTGCTCATAACAGTACTTATAAGTGTTCAAGTCACTTTAGCCCTAAAGTCCGAATGGTGAAATTGGCAAACACAACAAACTTAAGCTTTGTAGACTTTTAGTCTTGAAGGTTCAAGTCCTTTTTCGGATATAGTATTTATGTGCTATTTTTCTAGCTTGCGCACAAACAAAAAGAAGACCATAAATTTAATATTAAGAATTACATAATATTAAGGGGACATAATTCAATTTGGTAGAATACTTACTTTGCACGTAAGAAGTTCGAGTTCAATTCTCGGTATCTCCATTAAAGCTTGAGAAGCTCAATTGGTCGAGCAGAGCGCTGAAGTTGCTTTGGTTATGAGTTCAAGTCTCATCTTAGGCAAAAGGGACTTTAGTATAATGGTGAATGCGTATGACTTTTAATCATTAAAATGTAGGTTCGATTCCTACAAGTCCTATGCTATATAGAGATATAGATATATAAGATTATTATCTAAATAGTAGATAGATACTTACCTTATTAATTATATTATATTATATTATTTTATTTTATGAATAAATTTAACATTAATTATTACAAGCAGATATGCTGGAATTGGAAGACAGACTTCGTTTAGGCCGAAGGGATTTAATTATCGTGCAAGTTCAAGTCTTGCTGTCTGTAATATAATATTTATTAATTTTTTAATATAAAATAGATGTAAATAATACAAAATTATCTCGTTTGTGTCATAGTTAGGTATTGAATGCTTCTTACCTATACTTATAATATAATAATAGATAATAATTTGTTATTAAATTAACAATAAGTAGTAATATCTTACCTTTACAGTTTATATTTATAGGATATAGAACTTGTAGTAATGGAGATATTTAAGTAAATATCCGTAATTAGTTATTTAAAGAAATATACATAAAAATTATTTATTAAAATGCATTATCAAACTCATAATAAAAACAAACAAGTTACTCCTATAGTTTATTATAATGATCCTTATGAAAATAGAGCGGATATATATAAATATAATAATAACAAATCAGGAATATATCGTTGATGTAATTTGATCAATAATAAGTGTTATATAGGAAGTGCTAATAATTTAAGGAATAGATTTTATCAGTATTTATCTATAAGTAATATTACTAATGAATTACTTAAGTATAATAGTAATATTTATAAAGCCTTATTAAAATATAAATATAACAACTTTAGATTAGAAATATTAGAATATTCCGAAATTAATGATTTAATAAAATTAGAGCAATATTATATAGATTTACTTAAACCTGAATATAATATATTACCTCAGGCGGGATCTACTTTAGGTTATAAACATACTTTAGCTAGTCTTAACAAATTGAAGAATTATAAACCTACTTCTGAAGCTTTAGCTAAATTAAGATTAGCCAAGACATTATCAGGAACTGTTTTAGTTGTTATTAATAAAAAGAATAATAATATAACTAAATATCCTTCTATCCGTGAAGCAGCTAGAAATCTAAATGTAACTCATGCAGGTTTAATGTATTGTATGAATAAGAATATACTATTAAAGGATACATATTTAATAATAAAATTAATGAAGATTAAATTTTAATATTTTATACTACAAAACATAGTATAATATACCGTCGTCTAATAGGCAAGACATGGATTTTTGGTATCTGGAAGTGGGTGTTCGAATCACCCCGGTATAAAAGTTATTTTTATAGGTAAGTCATAAATTTTTGGTATTTACCATTGAGTGTTCGAATCACTCCAAGATAAAAGGTGGTTATAGTTCAATTGGTAGAGCAACTGTATGTGGCACAGTAAGTTCCCCGTTCGAGCCGGGGTATCCACCCATATTTGCCTAAGTAGTTTAACGGTTAAAACCTTAATTTCATACATTAAAGATGAGAGTTCAATTCCCTCCTCAGGCTACCTTTTGCCCAGGACTAGCTCGAACTAGGACTGCGAAGCCAGGGTTTAAATATAATATAATTCTTTACCATGATAATAATTTCAATTATAGCTCTTTTACTTTCTAATGCCGTTAATATAAGACGTGATATATCTATTCTATATAATAGAATAGCTATGCTTATTTTAATTTATTGTATCTTAAACGATTTATCCTCTTTAACTGTAGTAACTAAAGGTATAGGTCTACATGGAGGTTTATTGTTAGTTACAAATATTACACAAATATTTCATATATTCTTATTTATAGTAAGTATATTAATATTAACATTAACTAGTTTTTATCCTAGAAAAGTGTGAGTATCTGAATATTCATCTATAAAAGATTTGTTATTATATAAATTTGTTTATTATAATACAAAAATAATAAATAAAATGGGAGAACACTTGAAAATAATAGAATATCCTTTAATATTATTATTTATAATAACAGGTGCAATATTCTTGATGTCAACTAATGATTTAGTTTCTATTTTTTTAGCAATAGAATTACAAAGTTATGGTTTATATATATTGAGTACTGTATATAGAAATTCAGAATTATCTACTACAGGAGGTTTAATTTACTTCTTATTAGGTGGATTAAGTTCTTGTTTTATTTTATTAGGTACAGGTTTATTATATGCTAACTCAGGTAGTACTAGTTTGGATGGTTTATACATTATAACTAGCATAAGTGATATAAGCTCTACAGATTTATGATACAAACCTTATTATATTAATCTTTCATTAGTAATATTTACTATAGGATTCTTATTTAAAGTAAGTGCTGCACCTTTTCACTTCTGATCTCCTGATGTTTATGATGCTATACCTACTATAGTAACAGCATTTGTAGCTTTAATAGCTAAAATATCTATATTTATTTTATTATTACAATTAGTATATTATACTAATAATAGTTTCTCAGAAATGGGCTGAACATTTATATTATTAATGAGTTCTTTATTTTCATTAATAGTGGGAACAGTAGTAGGTTTAACTCAATTTAGAATAAAAAGATTATTTGCTTATAGTACTATCTCTCATGTAGGGTTCTTATTATTAGCATTAGGTATATCTAGTATTGAATCTACTCAAGCATTTATTTTCTATTTAACACAATATACAATTAGTAATTTAAATGCATTTGTTATATTAATTGCCATAGGTTTCTCTTTATATTGCTACACAAGTGATAATAAAGAGCATGAAGAATTAATGGATAAAACTAATTCTCCTATACAATTAGTAAGTCAATTAAAAGGTTATTTTTATATAAATCCTATATTAGCTTTAAGTTTCGCTATCACTATATTTTCATTTGTCGGTGTACCTCCTTTAGTAGGATTCTTCGGTAAACAGATGATATTAAGTGCAGCTTTAGATAAAGGTCTAGTATTTTTATCTTTAGTTGCTATATTAACTAGTGTTATAGGGGCAGTATACTATTTAAGTATAATAAAAGAAATGTTCTTCAGCAAACCTGAGTATAAAGTAAATACTTTATTAGAAAATCTAGTATTAAAAGGTAATGTAATGGATAATAATAAAAAAGTTATTAAAAATGTAAGTTTCAAATATAATAATATAGCTATATCAAGCCCAATATCTTTTGTTATATCTACTATAACATTAGTAATTTTATTATTTTTATTTATGAACAAAGAATGGCTAAGCATGGGTACCATATTGGTACAAATCTTATTTAACTATTAAATGAGTAGCGTAACTTTTCTTTTTATTCTTGTGTCTGTAATAACTATACTATTTTTAGCTCTTAATTTTATATTCGCACCTCATAACCCATATCAAGAAAAATATAGTATCTTTGAATGTGGTTTTCATAGTTTCTTAGGACAAAATAGAGCTCAATTTGGAGTAAAATTCTTTATTTTTGCTTTAGTATATCTATTATTAGACTTAGAAATATTAGTAATATACCCTTTTGGTCTTAGTGGTTATGAAAATGGAGTATATGGTTTAATCATAGTACTTATATTCATAGGTATAATCACTGCCGGGTTTGTATTTGAATTAGGTAAAAATGCATTAAAAATAGATAGTAGACAATCTTATAACTACTTTCATAAATCAAAAAGATTTATAAACACATTTATCGAAAATAAATAAATATATATATATATATAGCTTTATTTGCTTTAATGATCTCTTTACTTTTATTATTTTATGAAATTCTTATTTCTAATTAAAAAGCAGAACAATTTACGAGATTTATATTTTTAATATTATATAAAATATTATGTTACAATCATCAAAAATAATAGGAGCAGGATTAGCTACAGTAGGAGTTTTAGGAGCTGGAGTAGGAATAGGAGTAGTATTCGGAGGTTTAATTTTAGGTGTTGCTAGAAACCCTTCATTAAAAAACCAGTTATTCTCTTATGCTATATTAGGGTTTGCTTTCTCAGAAGCTACTGCGTTAAGTGAATAGCGCAGTATAAAGAGGGTGAATTGCAAAGAGTACATAAAAATTATGTTAATTTGCAGCGAAGTTTAATATTATACACTTTAATATATTAAAAACGTTCAACGACTAGTAGATGAGGAATGTATTAACAATAATTCTACCTTGAGCGCCCTCATATCTTAGAATATAAGATATAAGACATAGTCTAAATAAGAGATAAATCTCTTAAACTATTTAAAGTATATACGGCATTTATTACAGTGTTAAAGACACTGATCTTTTGTAAATCCATGTCAACAAACGTTAATATAAAATCTAGATTACCAAATAGGATTGAAAAGTCTTATTACAATCCTATGAATCAAAGAGAAGAAATACGTGTGGATAATAATGGTAAAATAGGAGTATATTGTTGAGAAAATAAAATCAATAATAAAATATATGTAGGTAGTGGTGATCCATTATATTTAAGATTAAGTGATTATTATCAAGATTGATATTTAGGATCTAGAACTAATTTGTATATTGTAAGATCGTTAAACAAATATTCTATGAGTAATTTTAATCTACATATTTTAGAATATACTGATTCTGAAAATCTTATTAAGTGTGAACAGAAATGGATAGATTTTGTTAAACCAGAATATAATACTAACCTTACAGCTGGTAGCACTAAAGGATACAAACATAGTATTGAATCTATAGAAAAAATGAGAATATTAGCCACTGGTAGAAAGCATACTGATAAAGTTAAAGATCTTATGAGCAAAAATCGTCAAGGTATAAACAATGCTTTTTACAATAAAAAACATACTGATGATACTATAGAGAAATTTAAAATTATTGCTAGTAATAGAACTTATGTTCCAGTTAAAGGACTAGAAGTCGAAATAACTGATATTGAAACTAAAATTACCAGTACTCATAGTAGTATTAGAGAAGCAGCTAAATATTTAAACTCTGATATTAAAACCTTATTAAGAAGAGAAGCTGCTCAAAAAGATAAATGTATAAATAAGCCGTATAGAAATAGATACATTATAAACATAAATAGAAGTAATGACTAATCAATTGTATTCGCTTTAATGATGTCTTTACTTTTATTATATGTTGCTTAATTTTGCTTCGTCATAAATAAATTTATTACTATACATATCTTTATATGTAAATTTTTAAGGGATTGGGTGGGTAGGGATATTAGTTATATTAACAATAAAAAACAATTCTATTTATAATTAGAAATTTAATAGTTGAATTTTAAATGAAAAATTTATTAAACACATTTATATATTTAGACGCGCCTACTGCTTGAGGTATATACTTTCAAGATAGCGCAACTCCACAAATGGAAGGTTTAGTGGAATTACATGATAACATTATGTACTACTTAGTATTAATCTTATTCGCCGTAGGATGAATATTATTCTCTATAATAAAAAACTTTGCTGCAACTAAAGCACCTATATCACACAAGTACTTAAACCACGGGACTTTAATAGAATTAATATGAACTATAACACCAGCTCTTATATTAATACTTATAGCATTCCCATCATTTAAATTATTGTATTTAATGGATGAAGTAAATGATCCTTCAATGTCAGTTCTTGCAGAAGGACATCAATGATATTGAAGTTACCAATATCCAGATTTTATAGATTCTAATGAAGAATTTATAGAATTCGATTCATACATAGTACCAGAATCAGATTTAGAAGATGGTGGATTGAGAATGTTAGAAGTTGATAACAGAGTTATCGTTCCTGAATTAACACATATTAGATTTGTTATAACATCTGGAGATGTTATACACTCTTTTGCTTGTCCTTCATTAGGTATAAAATGTGATGCATATCCTGGTAGATTAAATCAAGTATCAGTATTTATTAATAGAGAAGGAGTATTCTACGGACAATGTTCAGAAATATGTGGAATCTTACATAGTTCAATGCCTATAGTTATAGAATCTGTAAACATAGACAAATTTGTTCATTGATTATATAATGCTTAATTTATTATAATGTAAAATTTATCTGAATAATTTATTTATTCGATAAAAGAGGTATTAGTTTAATGGTAAAACTTGATGTTACGGCCATCATAATTGTAGTTCGAGTCTATAATGCCTCTAGTATAGTCATTAATGTCTATACTAATGTATGTGTATATACATATGTAGTGACAATTTAGAACAATTCGATATATATTAAATAAACATATGAGTTTAACTTTAGTACTTTTTTTAATAGGAATCTTAGGATTCGTATTTAATAGAAAAAATATAATATTAATGCTTATTTCTATAGAAATAATGCTATTATCTATAACATTTTTAATATTGGTAAGTTCTATTAATCTTGATGATATAATAGGACAAACATATGCTATATACATTATAGTGGTTGCTGGTGCAGAATCTGCTATCGGTTTAGCTATTTTAGTAGCTTTCTATAGACTAAGAGGAAGTATCGCAATAGAATATAAATAATGTATTTAAGTATAATTATATTACCTTTATTAGGATCTATAGTATCCGGGTTTTTTGGTAGAAAAGTCGGTGTGACAGGAAGTCGTATATTAGGTTGTCTAAGTGTAATGATAACTACAATATTAGCTATTATTAGCTTCTTTGAAGTAGGATTTAATAATAATCCTATTTCTATTAATTTATTTAAATGATTAGATAGTGAATCATTTAATATAGCGTGAAACTTTCAATTTGACAGTTTAACAGTATCAATGCTAATACCTGTATTAGTTATAAGTTCTTTAGTTCATTTATATTCTATAGGATATATGAGCCACGATCCACATAATCAAAGATTCTTTAGCTACTTAAGCTTATTCACTTTTATGATGATTATACTAGTAACAGGTAATAATTATCTATTAATGTTTGTAGGATGAGAAGGTGTTGGAGTTTGTTCATACCTTTTGGTTAGTTTTTGATTCACTAGAATTGCAGCTAACCAAAGTTCTTTATCTGCATTTTTAACTAATAGAGTAGGGGATTGTTTTTTAACAATAGGAATGTTTGTAGTGTTGTGATCTTTAGGTAATTTAGATTATAGTATAGTATTCTCAGTAGCTCCTTATATTAACGAAAATATTATAACAATTATAGGTATTTGTTTATTAATAGGGGCTATGGCTAAAAGTTCTCAAGTAGGTCTTCACATATGATTACCTATGGCCATGGAAGGTCCTACACCTGTATCTGCATTAATACACGCGGCTACAATGGTTACAGCGGGGGTATACCTATTAATACGTTCATCTCCTTTAATAGAATATAGTTCAACTGTCTTATTAATATGTCTTTGATTAGGTGCTGTTACAACAGTGTTTAGTTCTCTTATAGGTTTATTCCAACAAGATATTAAAAAAATTATTGCTTATTCTACTATGAGTCAATTAGGTATGATGGTTATAGCTATAGGTTTATCTTCTTATAATATTGCTATATTCCATTTAATAAATCATGCTTTCTATAAAGGATTATTATTCTTAGGAGCAGGTGCTGTAATACACGCTGTGGCAGACAATCAAGATTTAAGAAAATATGGAGGATTGGTATCATTCTTGCCTTTAACTTATACAGTTATATTAATAGCTAGTCTTAGTTTAGTTGCTTTCCCTTTTATGACAGGGTTCTATAGTAAAGATTTTATATTAGAATCTGCTTATGGTCAGTATTGCTTTAGTAGTATAAACGTTTACTTTATAGCAGTAATAGGTGCGATATTTACTACGTTATATTCAGTGAAAGTTATATACTTAACATTCTTGGCTAACCCTAATGGGCCTGTAAATTATTATAAAAATGCTCATGAAGGTGATATTTTCTTAAGCTTACCTTTAGTTATATTAGCTATATTCTCTATATATTTTGGATTCTTAACTAAAGATATATTTATCGGTTTAGGTTCGGGATTCTTTACAGATAATAGTATATTTATTCACCCTATGCATGAAATATTAATAGATACAGAATTTGCTGTACCAACATTGTTTAAATTGCTTCCTTTAGTATTCACAGTATCATTTTCAGCTTTAGCTATTATATATCCAGAGTTTATGCCTAGTGCCGTAACTAATTTCAAACTAACTAGTTTAGGATATTACGTATTTGGTTTCTTTAACCAACGTTTCTTAATAGAATTCTTTTATAATAAATTTATAGTTAATACAGTTCTAGATATAGGAGGTCAAACAACTAAAGTATTAGATAAAGGTAGTATAGAATGAGTTGGTCCTTATGGTATGGGAGTAATATTAACTAAAACAAGTAAAACAATATCTAGTTTAAGTAAAGGAGTTGTTACTGATTACGCTCTTTATATATTAATAGGAGTTTGTTTCTATTTATCAATATTTACTTTTGTTTCAATATTCTTTGACTTAGTCAATTCTATTACAGTATCTTGCATAATAGTTTTAATAGGTATTAGTAATTATATTATATCAAATAAAGAAGGCGAGAATAAAATTATCTAATATCTAATATTATATTATTTTAATATAATATAAAATAAATATTAATCTATTAGCTCATATTATATGAGCTATATTACATAAACGATATTATAATTTGCAAATTATGCAGTATATATATTTAGAAATAAATATATAATTCTTTAAAATACTTATCTATAATATAAAAAAAATAACCTTTATATGTAAAGTAATATTATGTATAAGTATTAATAATTTTTACTATAATTTAAAAATAACTACTATGAGATTATTAAAAAGTCACCCTTTCTTAAAATTAGTTAATGCTTACGTAATTGATCATTCACAACCTAGTAATATAAATTACTTATGAAATTTCGGTTCTTTATTAGGACTTTGTTTAGGTATACAAATAGTTACAGGTGTAACTTTAGCTATGCACTATAACCCTAGTATAGCCGAAGCATTCAATTCTATTGAACACATAATGCGTGATGTAAATAATGGATGATTAGTTCGTTACTTACACAGTAATACAGCTTCAGCTTTCTTCTTCTTAGTGTATTTACACATAGGTAGAGGTTTCTATTATGCATCTTATAGAGCTCCTAGAACTTTAGCTTGAACTATAGGTGTGGTAATTCTTATACTTATGATGGGAACAGCTTTCCTGGGTTACTTTAACATAGCCCAAAACGACTATAATACTAAAACAATTACAACATTAAACAATAAAAGATACTTTTCAACTTCTCGTAACTCTGATACAATTAATAATTTCTTAAAATCTAAAAATCTTAATCCAGTCTTTATTTATGATAATATACACGAGGATTCAGTACGTAAAAACATAGCTAAAGAAACTAAAGGGCTTAGCGGTATTTATATGATATTGAATAAAGAAACTCTAAGTTATTATATAGGATCGGCTTCTACTGGTAAATTAAATTCAAGATTTACAAATCATTTAATATATTTAACAGGTAGTAAAATAGTTAAAAATTCAATCAAGAAATATGGTTTACATAACTTCTGTTTTATTGTATTAGAACTATTTCCAGAAGTAGTTAATCAAGAAAATAATAAGAAATTATTAGACTTGGAAGACTTTTATTTGAAATCCCTTTTACCTGATTATAACATATTAACAGAAGCAGGATCTAGCTTTGGTTATAAACATAGTGAAGTAACTAGAATAAAGATGAAAGCTAACTATAGTGAAGCTCGTAGAAATCAAATAGGAGATTTGAATAGAGGTAAATCTCTTTCTTTTGAAATTATAGAAGCTATAAGAAAATCAGCTTTAACTAAAGAAAACCCAAATTATACAGAACAAGGAATCTTAAATATGAAAAAGTGTTCTAAATCTGTCATTGTAAAAGAATTAAATAATACTGTTTATGGTGAATTTAATAGCATAGTTGAAACAGCTTCAGCTTTGAACTGTTCTACTAAAACCATACAGAGAACGTTGAAAAGTCCTAGTAAATTATTGAAAGGACGTTGAATTGTTGATTATAGTAAATAATACAATAATTAATATTATAGTTGTAGTCCTGCAAGTAACAAGTTTTATGCAATTTATGGAAAGAAATAAAACTTAAAGCAGAATGACCTGACAGGGTCATTGAAGAAATATATAATTTCTTTGGCAATACTAGTGAAAACGATCAAAAGATACTAGGTTACTGGTATAAGAGATCGTCGGTTCTCCATAGGATCGCGACAGACTGGGTCACTGGTGGGTGGCTGAAATGCTGCTTAATGCACAGTCGGAACTTTTTATCTATAGCCTTAGATAAATGTGATAATCGAACTATAAAGATATCACAGCTTTTAATTTAAAAGTAAGTTTGTACGTACTTCCATACGGACAAATGTCATTATGAGGTGCTACAGTTATTACTAACTTAATTAGTGCTATACCATGAATAGGACAAGATATAGTTGAATTCATTTGAGGTGGATTCTCTGTTAATAACGCCACTTTAAATAGATTCTTTGCTTTACACTTTGTGTTACCTTTCGTATTAGCTGCGTTAGTATTAATGCACTTAATAGCAGTACATGATACAGCTGGAGCAAGTAATCCTTTAGGAGTACCAGGATATTATGATAGAATACCTTTTGCGCCTTACTACTTATTTAAAGATTTAATTACTATATTTATCTTTTTCTTTGTTTTAAGTATGTTCGTATTCTTCATGCCTAATGTATTAGGTGACAGTGATAATTATATAATGGCTAATCCTATGCAAACACCAGCTGCTATAGTACCAGAATGATACTTATTACCATTTTATGCTATATTAAGATCTATACCTAATAAACTATTAGGAGTTATAGCTATGTTTAGTGCTTTAGTTATAATATTAATATTACCTAAAGCAGACTTAGGTTTAACTAAAGGTTTACAATTCAGACCTTTAAGTAAAATAATGTTCTATATATTTGTTATAAATTTCTTAATATTAATGCAATTAGGAGCTAAACACGTTGAAAGTCCATTTATAGAATTTGGACAAATTAGTACAGTTCTATATTTCTCTTACTTCTTAGTTATAATGCCTGTTGTAAGTATAATAGAAAATACTTTAATAGATCTATATCAAGTTAATAATAAAACAAAATAATAAACTTAAATATAAAGCAAAAATTTGCTAGATCTTTTAGTAACATAAAATAATATTATTTATTTTAATTTGTCTCTCTTTAGGGTCTTAATAAAACCTAAAGAGGTAAAGACAATTTTATATAATCTTAAAGATTACTATAAAAGATTATGATGTAAAAGGATTTACACTTTGATTGCAAATCAATAGTATGAGGTTCAATTCCTCCATAATCTTACTACAAATGTAGTACCTTAATAATGAAAATTTCTTATTAATACTTACATTCATAAATAATTTACTATATAAAATATACATATATAGAATATATCTATAAATATAGGTATAAGGTCAATAAAATACAGTATTTAGTTTAAAGTGTTAAGACAGAGTATAAATATAATTTTTATCATATAGTAAAGGACTATATAAGTGAATAATTTTACGGTAATGAAAAGATTTGTCAAAATTTGAGTGGAACAATAAATATAGTAAGTTCGCTTTTAATTATTAGTATTAACTAATAATGTCACTTAAATATCAATACTCTATTATTTCATAATTTTGAGATTAGAAAAAGAAGGTACCATGAACTTAAAATTAAGATCTGAAATATCTATGGGTATGGAAAGATGATTTAATTCAACTAACGCTAAAGATATAGGAACTTTATATTTAATATTTGCTTTATTTTCAGGATTATTAGGAACAGCAATGTCAGTACTAATAAGATTAGAACTTAGTGGACCAGGAGTTCAGTTTATATCTAATAACCAATTATATAACAGTATCGTTACAGCTCACGCTTTATTAATGATATTCTTCATGGTCAACAAATGAAGACTATTTAATCTTAACTTCCAATCTAATTTCAACTTTTGTAATAACCAAAATAATATAATTACTATAACAGATAGTAATCATAATAAGCCTAATCGTAATAACGATGATGATAATAAAGTACCTAAATATACTAAAGTATATATAGAAAATCCTTTTAATAATAGAAATCTTATTTTAAAAGTATCGAAAAACCAAAAAGGTGTTTATATTTGAGAAAGCAACAATCATATTTACGTAGGACATTCTATTAATTTATACAATAGAATAAGTTCTTATTTTATGCCTTCTATTCTTAAAACTAAAGCACGTAGAGTATTACGTCACTTTAATAAACATGGGTTTCAAGATACAAATTTAACTATCTATATAATGGATGAAAATTCTACTCTAAACGAAGTTGTAAAACTAGAACAATATTTCATTGATACAATTAAACCTACTTTAAATGTAGATTTAATAGCAAGTAGTTCTGGTTATCATGAACCAATGAGCCAAGAAATAAGAGACAGATTTCGTAAAGAAAGAGGTACTCCTGTATATATTTATAATGCAGAAGATTTTACTTTATTATATATATTTGAATCAAAACAACATATGTACGATTCAATTAATATTCATCATAAAACTTTAAATAATTGTCTAACTGGAGATGCTATATATTTAGACACTTTCTATTTATCTTTAGATCAAATAGAAGAATCTGAACATACAAATTTACTAACTTTAGATGAAATAAAGGAGTTAATAAATGAAAAACGTAGTAGTTATACAGTTAAACATCCAGCATCTAAAACAATATTAGCCGAATTTAAAGATGATTCAAGTAAAAATCTTGTATTTTCATCTTTAACTAGTTTAGCTAATCATTTAAAAGGTGATCGTTCAACTATTAGACAATATTTAAAAGGCGAAAGATCTGGTTATTACAGAGGAAAATGAAAATTTACATTTAAAGATTAAATAGAACAGGCATGGCCGGGTAAGGTAGAAATATCTTACTTTCTTTTCACTGTATGCTGGAATCCCCTTAGAGCCTTTAAAACTAGTACCATAGACTAAAAGTTAGCGATGGAATACAGTGACATTTTAAAGGATTGGGCAATCAGCAGGAAACCAAAGATAATTTTGTTATCGAGTAGGTTCCTCAGAGACTACACGTGAAATATCTTAGTAAACATTTTAGTATGTTTAAAGATAAAGATATAGTCCGTTCATATTCGAAAGTCTATGAGTAAACGTATGCCTGCTTTAATCGGAGGATTTGGAAATTTCCTTATGCCTTTAATGATAGGAGGTCCTGATATGGCATTTCCTAGATTAAATAATATTAGTTTTTGATTATTACCACCTAGCTTAGTATTATTAATATTCTCTGCATGTATAGAAGGTGGAGCTGGTACAGGTTGAACTTTATATCCTCCTTTATCAGGATTACAAAGTCATAGTGGACCTAGTGTAGACCTAGCTATATTCGCTTTACATCTTTCAGGGGTAAGTAGTTTATTAGGTGCAGTAAACTTTATAACTACAGTAGCTAATATGAGAACACCAGGTATAAGATTACACAAATTAGCCTTGTTCGGGTGAGCTGTAGTTATAACAGCTATCTTATTATTATTATCATTACCTGTGTTAGCTGGAGGTATTACAATGGTATTAACAGACAGAAATTTTAATACATCATTCTTCGAAGTAGCTGGAGGTGGAGATCCAATATTATTCCAACATTTATTCTGATTCTTCGGTCATCCAGAGGTTAAATTTATAAGCCTCTTAATGTTGCTGTATGCTGGAAAAGCTTCGATAACTAGTTTTAAATACTCCCTCTTTAATGACACAGTAAAAAAGTTAAAACAATGAAGTCAATCAGCAGGTAACACTTTTAATTATGAAAGTGGAACCTCAGAGACTATACGCAACAATACTGAAAATATAAAAAACATATCTATTCATGTACCTACTCATTTAAAACCACTAAACGATGAACAATTTGGACATTATTTAGCTGGTTTAATAGATGGAGATGGTCATTTTAACAATCAACAACATTTAGTAATAGTTTTTAGCTCACCTGATGTACAATTAGCCTATTATATAAAAGAAACAATAGGCTTTGGGCATGTAAGAAAGGTTAAAGATAAAAACGCTTATATATACGTTATATCTAATAAAGAAGGTATACTTAGAACTATTAATTTAGTTAATAATAAATTAAGAACTACTAACAAATATAATCAAGTTATAACTCGTATACTAGAAAGTCCTAAATATTTAAACGAAAATATAGTCTTTAATATGAATAATTCTAAAGACTTTAATAATCATTGATTAGCAGGATTTTCTGACGCAGATAGTAGTTTTCAAATTAAAATTATAACTAGAGAAATTAGACCTAGACCTGAAGTTAGATTAAACTTTCAAATAGATCAAAAACATAATGATTTACTATTATTTATAAAAGAAATATTTGGCGGTAATATTGGTTATAGAAAAAGTCAAGATACTTATTATTATGGATCAACAAGTTTTGGTTCTGCTAAAAAAATAGTAAAGTATTTTGATAATTATCATCTACAATCTAGTAAACACCGTAGTTATCTTCAATGAAGAAAAGCGTATATTATAATACAAAATAATGAACATCTAAATGAAAAAGGTTTAAATACTATAAAATTGTTAAAAGAATCGATAAATAAACATTCAGTATAAGATAGAGTCCTAACAAGAACGGAAGTTCTTGAGTATTAAAATTAATAGATTTTTATAAGACTATTAACTTAATCAAAATAATTGTTATATTTTAATTATCCCTGGTTTCGGTATAATTAGTACAACTATTTCAGCTAATTCAAGCAAACCTATATTCGGTTATATCGGTATGGTTTACGCTATGATGTCTATAGGAATCTTAGGATTTATCGTGTGATCACATCACATGTATACAGTAGGATTAGATGTAGATACAAGAGCTTACTTCACAGCTGCTACATTAATTATTGCTGTACCTACAGGAATTAAAATATTCTCATGATTAGCTACATGTTATGGAGGATCTATAAAAATGACACCATCAATGTTATTCTCGTTAGGTTTCGTATTCATGTTTACAATAGGAGGATTAAGTGGTGTTGTATTAGCTAATGCATCACTTGATATCGCATTTCATGATACTTACTATGTTGTTGCTCACTTCCATTACGTTTTAAGTATGGGTGCAGTATTTGCAATGTTTGCCGGATGATATTTCTGAATCCCTAAAATGTTAGGTTTAAATTACGACTTAACTTTAGCTAAAATACAATTCTGATTGTTATTTATAGGAGTTAATCTTACATTCTTCCCACAACACTTCTTAGGTTTACAAGGTATGCCTAGAAGAATAGGTGACTATCCTGATGCTTTTGCAGGATGAAACTTAATTAGTAGTGTTGGATCTATCGTAAGTGTAATAGCTGCTTGATTATTCTTATACATTGTTTACAAACAATTAGTAGAAGGTAAAGTCGCAAGTAGAAACCCTTGATTAACACCAGGATTCTATACTGACGTATTACAAGCTAACTTAAACAGATGTTATAGTAGTTTAGAATGAGGATTATCAAGCCCACCTAAACCTCACGCATTTGTAAGTTTACCTTTACAAAGTTAAATTATATAAGTATAATTAAAATTTATTTTAATTAGAAATATTCTTTATTTATAACTAGTTTATAAGCTATGTATAAATAATATATTTCAAGTCTCATTAGCTCAATGGAAGAGCATGATACTTCTAATATTAGGACCTTAGTTCGACTCTAAGATGGGACTACAAGCTTTAGCTTATGCAACTACCTTCAATAATAAATAGTTTATTAATTATTAAATATTACTGACTATTTTTGCATCTAGGTTATTTAAAGTTTAATATAAAAATTCAAGAATTGATTATAATTGTAAACATTAGACAGAGTTCATCTTTGTTTTGTAGCATAGTACTACAAAAGTGTATTATTAACTTTTTATAATAGAAAAGAGGTAAGATTACTAGTTTTTATAAAAGTAACAATAAAAATGAGCTTACCTATAACTGTTATTTCAATAATTGAAAATCTATTATTAATGTTACCCGCATTATTAGTAGTAGCATACGTAACTGTAGCAGAGAGAAAAACTATGGCTAGTATGCAAAGAAGATTAGGTCCAAACGCTGTAGGTTATTATGGTTTATTACAAGCCTTTGCAGATGCTTTAAAATTAATTTTAAAAGAATATGTTGCACCTACACAAGCTAATTTAATATTATTCTTCTTAGGGCCAATAGTGACATTAATATTTGCTTTATTAGGTTATGCTGTTATTCCTTATGGTCCAGGATTGTCTTTAGGTGATATGGAATTAGGTATACTATTTATGTTAGCTGTGTCATCTCTGGCTACTTATGGTATATTACTTGCAGGATGAAGTGCTAATAGTAAATATGCTTTCTTAGGATCTTTAAGAAGTACGGCTCAACTAATTAGTTATGAGTTAGTTTTAAGTTCAGTACTATTAATTATTATTATGATAACAAATAGTTTAAACTTAAATATAAATGTTCAATTCCAAAAGATAGTTTGATTGGCTTTACCTTTATTTTGCATATTAATAATATTCTTTATCGGTTCTGTAGCGGAAACTAATAGAGCTCCTTTTGATTTAGCTGAAGCTGAATCAGAATTAGTTAGTGGATTTATGACAGAGCATGCAGCTGTTATATTCGTTTTCTTTTTCTTAGCCGAATATGCAAGTATCGTTATAATGTGTATATTTATCAGTATATTATTTTTAGGAGGTTATTTAGTCCAATTTGATTATATTTATATTTTTGACTCATTAAACTATATATACGCCTATTTATTTAATATAGAATGAATTACATCTTCAGAATATTTCAAATTAAGAGGACTTTTAACTAGCTCTTCTGTAGATGGATTATTATCTAGTTTAACTTTAGGTATTAAAAGTTCAATAATGGTATTTGTTTTTATTTGAGTTAGAGCTTCATTTCCTAGAATACGTTTCGATCAATTAATGTCTTTCTGTTGAACTGTCTTATTACCTATTTTATTTGCATTTATAGTATTAATTCCATCTTTATTATATATGTTTGGGATATACTTTATAAATATAAGCTTATTTTAATTAAAACTCGTTAATATTTAGCCATGAAATGCATGTCCATTGGTGTCATTATATAATCTAAAGTTTGAAAATAATATCTTTTATAAGATGTTATTATCCTCTTTATTAACTGTACCTGTGATAGGTACAATTATAGTATCTAGTATAGACTCATACAAAAAAGGTTCAGAGGTCTATACAAAAACAATCGCATTAGTAACAAGTGTAATAAACTTAATTATATCTTTAGTTATGTTTATATTATTTAATAATAGTACTAATCAATTTCAATATGTACAAGAACATTATAACGTACAATTTTTTGATATTTATTTAGGTGTAGATGGTATATCTATATACTTTATACTATTAACTACAATAATAATGCCTATAGCATTGTTATCTAATTGAGATTCTATAAAAGAAAATGTAAAATCTTTCTTAATAATAATGTTATTATTAGAAACATTACTATTAGCTGTATTTATGGCATTAGATATAATGTTATTCTATGTTTTTTTCGAAAGTATATTACCTCCTTTATTTATATTAATTGGTATATTTGGATCGGATAACAAAGTAAGTGCTAGTTATTATTTATTCTTATATACATTGTGAGGTTCATTATTCTTATTATTATCTATATTAAGTATATCATCTATTATGGGTAGTACAGATTTTGATACTTTATTTAAATTAAACTTTGAATATAAAACACAAATATTCTTATTTATAGGAATATTTATAGCATTTGCAGTAAAAACACCAACAATATTCTTAAATAATTGACTGTTAAAAGCTCATGTTGAATCTCCTTTAGGAGGAAGTATAGTTTTAGCAGCTATTGTGTTAAAATTAAGTCTATATGGTATATTTAGATTAATATTACCTATATTACCAAAGGCATCTCTAGATTATACTTTTGTAATATATACTATAGCTGTAATTACTATAATATATGCTAGTTTTAGTACATTAAGAACAACTGATGTAAAAGAATTAATTGCTTATAGTTCTGTGTGTCACGCAGCTGTATATTTAATAGGAGTATTTAGTAATACAATACAAGGAGTAGAAGGAAGTATAGTTTTAGGATTAGCTCACGGATTTGTATCTAGCGGTTTATTTATATGTGCAGGTGGTATATTATACGATAGAACTGGTACTAGAAGTATATACTTCTATAGAGGTGCTACTCAACTAATGCCTATTTTTGCTATATTATTCTTCATATTAGCTTTAGGTAATTGTGGTTCTCCTTTAACTCTAAATTTTGTAGGTGAATTTATGTCACTTTATGGAATAATAGAAAGATTACCAGTATTAGGAATATTTGCCTGTTCTTCTATAGTATTTTCTGCAGCTTATACTATCTATATGTTTAACAGAACAGCTTTCGGTGGTTCTTTCACTAGATTCTTAGAAGAAAGTGTATACGATGTTAACAAAAGAGAATTCATAATGTTATTTATATTAGTTGTATTTACTGTAGTATTCGGTATATACCCTTCATTAATATTAAACGTATTAGACTATTCTATGAATAGTTTAATATATAGTGTATAATTAAATTCTATATACTTTCAATCTATTTACGATTAAAAAAAACACGTATTATACAAATAAAAAGTAAAATAAACATGCCACAATTAACACCTTTTTATTATATGAATGAAATAGTATTTGCTTTTGCTGTAATAGTATTAGTATTATACATATTATCTAAATACATATTACCAAGAATAGTTCGTTTATTCTTATCACGTATGTTTATTAATAAAATATAATATAATAAACATATTTTTTATAGTATTCATACTATAAGTACTCAGTTATTTAAAGATATATATATAATAGTAGTAATATATACTACTTATGTTTACACAAAATTTATTTACAGAAATAAGAAGTCCCTTAGATCAATTCGAAATAAGAGACATATTAAATTTGGAAGTTTTAGGTGGTAACTTACATCTATCATTAACAAATATAGGATTCTACTTAACATTAGGTTTCTTAATAACATTAATATTAAGTTTAGTTGCAACTAATTATAACAAATTAGTAAGTAACAACTGATCTATAGCTCAAGAATCTTTATACGTAACAATACATAACATAGTTACAAATCAAATAAATGCTAGAAATGGACAAGTTTATTTCCCATTTATATACACATTATTTGTATTTATATTAATAAATAATTTAATCGGAATGATACCTTATAGCTTTGCTTCAACAGGTCATTTTGCTTTAACATTTGCTCTTAGTTTTACAATAGTATTAGGAGCTACAATCTTAGGATTCCAAAAACATGGTTTAAAGTTCTTTTCATTATTAGTACCAGCTGGTTGTCCTTTAGGCCTTTTACCTTTATTAATAACTATAGAATTCATTTCATACTTAGCAAGAAATGTTTCATTAGGACTTAGATTAGCTGCTAATATAACAGCAGGTCACATGTTATTAAGTATCTTAAGTGGATTTGTTTATAATATAATGAATTCAGGTATAATATTCTTCGTATTAGGATTAATACCTTTATTATTTATTGTAGCATTCTCAGGATTAGAATTTGCTATAGCATTTATACAAGCACAAGTATTTGTAGTATTATCATCTTCATATATAAAAGATGGATTAGACTTACATTAAAAAAAAAATTATAAGTGAGAGTAACAAGTTAGTTAGGAAAATTATATAAACAATAAAGATTTATTCTTATATATTAGAAATAATGAAAATTATAAATTATAATAATAGAAACTACAAATGAATAGTTAATTATTCGAGTTGACTATAGCTAAAGCAAAAGTTAACTTAAAAAGCGAACAATTATAAATTTTAAATTAGAATAGTATTTATATACAGAACATTATATAGTTTATTACTCTCCTTATATTTATAATATTAGAACTTATAGTGATGTAAAGAAATTTATATCAAATAATAATAGCTGAGTTTGGTGATGGCTCTGATTGAATGCTGTCCAAGTGCTTGACACATGCTAATCGTACGTTTTAATTTATATACTATTGCTATAACGCAACGTAAGTTACGTTAAAGTTAAGGTTACAAATTAAAAAGTGGTGTACAGGTGAGTATAATGATATTCTTTGCCGACCTTAAAGTGAAGGTAAATCCTTCATAATGAATAAAGGGAAATAAATTCCCGCTTTAAGAGGATAATAAATATCTTCGAGATAGGTAGTAGTTAAGGTGATGGCTTAACTAGCCTGAAACTCTCGTAGTCGAATCTGAAAGGTTGATCGACCACATTGGGTCTGAAAAAACCCCAATGCAAGTTAGTACAGCAGTGAGGAATATTGGTCAATGGCCTAACGGCTGAACTGGCAACTTGGAGAAGTGGCAAGTCCTACTTTGATTATATCATAGAATATAATCTATAGGATTGTATTAAAATTGAATAAAGCTTTGTTTATATATTGATAATGACAGTATATATATCGTGTCTTGACTAATTACGTGCCAGCAGTCGCGGTAATACGTAAGAGACTAGTGTTATTCATCTTAATTAGGTTTAAAGGGTACCTAGACGGTCAATATAGCTTCTAGAATGTTAGTACTTGACTAGAGTTTTATGTAAGAGGGTAGTACTTGAGGAGGAGAGATGAAATTCTATGATACCTAAGGGACTCGGTAAAGGCGAAGGCAACCCTCTATGTAAAAACTGACGTCGAAGGACGAAGGCACAGAGAACAAACAGGATTAGATACCCAAGTAGTCTTTGCAGTAAATGATGAATGCCATAGGTCAGATTAAGATTTAATAACTTAGTTCTTCAGTAAGGAACTAAATATTAAACATTATTTGGTCTATAAATGAAAGTGTAAGCATTTCACCTCAAGAGTAATGTGGCAACGCAGGAACTGAAATCACTAGACCGTTTCTGACACCAGTAGTGAAGTATGTTGTTTAATTCGATGATCCACGAAAAACCTTACCACAATTTGTATAATTATTACAGGAGTTGCACGGCTGTTTTCAGTTAATGTTGTGAAACTGTGGTTTCCATGAAATTAACGCAATCCCTGGCTTTATTTTTTAAATATTTACGATAAAGCATTTGATCCTGGAATTTGGAAAGAAAAAGGGGACAAAGACAAGTCATCATGGCCTTGATATTGTGGGCTATAGACGTGCCACATATTCCTAAACAAAGAGATGCAAAAATGTGAATTTAAGCTAATCTCAAAAAATAGGATATAAGTTTTAAGGATTGTAGTCTGAAACTCGACTATATGAATAAGTAATTACTAGTAATCGTGAATCACCATGTCACGGTGAATTAACCTTGGATTGGTACTAACCACTCGTCACATGCTGAAAAGAGCATGCGCAATAAGTTTGCTTTCTTAATGATTAGTAAAAAAAACATGTAGGTTTTATACATTCTATTATTAGGGATCTTCGTATGCGTGGCTCTAATTAGTGTTAAGTCGAAATACGGTTCGCGTAGTGGAAGTTGCGCGGGGAAAATTAACCTGAACAATAACATGTTTAAGTAATTATCTTATGATAATTGCCTAAATAAAACTTGGAAATTGGTTGTATTTGGTTCGAATCCAAAACGAGTTTATGAAAAGATTTTTAATATATTCTAATTTAATACTTTTAATGTTATAAATAAAAGTGACATATTATTAATTAATCCTGTTAAGGTTTACATAAATTGTGATTCACTGAATGTTAAAAAGATTATTTACAAAGATAATATTAGAATGTCAGGTATTTATCTGACCTCCGCAGAGGTACAAATAAATTTAATCAACAATGAAACTTATATAGGAAGTGCTATAGATTTAATTGAAAGACTTCGTGATTATTTTTCTTATAAATAATTAATGAAAGAAGTTGTTAAACATAATAGTATTATATATAGAGCTTTATTGGAGTATGATTATAATAATTTTAGATTAGAAATATTAGAATATTGCAAAAAATATAGTGCTATTGAAAGAGAACAGCTTTATATAGATAAATATTAACTTATTTACAATATTTGTAAAATAGCAAGTTCTTCTTTAGATCGTATAATAAGAAAAAGTACTAGATTAAAACTATGTAATTTTTGATTACTTAGAGTACATAGAAATGACTCTATTAATATAAACTATTCAGATTTTGTATTAAAATATTTTACAAACAAAGTAGGAAAATTAGAAAATAATATTTCTATTATACAATTTAAATTAAATGCTATATTAACTACTAATAATCTTAAAATTTAACAATCAGATGAGACTTGTTTAAAGAAACTTAAGAGCAGTAAAACAGCTGTTTCTATACTAGTCATTTATTTAACTACAAGTATAACTAAATAATATTTATTGGGAAGAAGCGCGGCTTTAGCTTTAAATGCTAATAATTCTACTATTATGAATAGTTAGGAGCTAATAATATCAAACCATATAAGGGTAGATATTTAATAATTACAACTAGTGGAAGTAGCTATCCCGTGAAGATAGGGATTAATTAATATTAATCATAATTTAACATATAATATATTCCATTATATTATATAAAGGAGGGTTCCTTTATTGGTAAGAAGGGCTAAACTGTAAATTTAGTACAATAATTGTTTTAAGAGTTCGAATCTCTTGTCTCCTAAATTTATACTTACTAGAATTAGTAACTTAATTGGTAAAGGATTTCCCTGTCACGGAAATAGATGTCGGTTCGATTCTGATCTAATTCGTTATAGGAAAAGTCTTCCATTGGTAGGGTAAGGCACTTGCTACGTGTCGTGTTTTATACACTTAGGTGTTCAATTCACCTCTTTTCCGATTAGCCTTTATAGCTCAACGGTAGAGCATAATACTGTTAATATTATGATAGATGTTCGATTCATCTTAGAGGCTTTTAAATCAATGTTAGAAGCTGTATTTTTTATTATTTATATAAAATGACTAATTTAGTAAGAAGTAATTTTCAAGATCATCCTTTCCATTTAGTGTCACCTTCTCCGTGACCACTATATACTTGTATATCTTTATTTTCTTTAACAGTAAATGCTGCATTATCTATGCATCTTTTTAATAACAGCTATATATTCTTCTATATGGCTTTAGCTACATTAGTAGCATCTATGACTTTATGATTTAGAGATATAATCTCAGAAGGTACTTACTTAGGTAATCATACTTTAGCTGTACAAAAAGGACTAAATTTAGGTGTTATATTATTTATAGTATCTGAAGCTTGTTTTTTCGTAGCTATTTTCTGAGCGTTCTTCCATAGTGCATTAACACCTACTGTTGAATTAGGTGCTCAATGACCTCCTATGGGTATAGATCCTGTTAATCCTTTCGAATTACCTTTATTAAACACAGTAATATTATTATCTAGTGGTGCAACAATTACTTACGCTCATCATTCTTTAATTAAAGGTGAAAGAAAAGGAGCTGTGTACGGTACACTTTTTACAGTATTATTAGCATTAATATTTACTGTATTTCAAGGAGTAGAATATAGTGTTTCTTCATTTACTATAAGTGACGGTGTATTTGGTACATGTTTCTTCTTTGGAACAGGTTTCCACGGATTCCACGTTATTATTGGAACAATATTCTTAGCTGTAGGTTTATGAAGAATTTTAGCATATCACTTAACAGATCATCATCATCTTGGTTATGAAGGTGGAATATTATATTGACATTTTGTAGATGTTGTATGATTATTCTTATATGTTTCAATGTACTATTGAGGATCTTAATATAAAAGATTTTTTTAGAGAACATTTTCTCTAAAAACGGATGTACTGGAATTGATAAACGAGTTTGTTTTTTTATGTATAGGTTCGACTCCTATCGTCTGTATAAGTAGGGAAGTATGTCTCTTTTTTTTTAAGGAAAACTGTCCTTTTTTATTAATTTTTCAGTATGAAAAAATGCTAATTTTAAAAAAAGTTAAAATTATTTATATAATTATTATAGCAATTGCTATATTTAATATATTTAATGTTATTTTTGGTAATGTTGTTTATTGTGATACTGAAAGTATTTCAGAATTATACTTTGCTGAGGATAATATACCAAATACCAGAGTAGAGCCTAATGAGTCCAGATTTTCTACGGGAAGTACATTTGCTTCATTAGATTTGCGTGAAAGGATGAGAAGAAAAATATCTTGATATCTTTACTCTAAAAAATTCATATCTTACTCTGAATATAAACAAAACTGATATCCTAGCAGAAGTGTTAGAAAACAAATTAAGATTGAGTTTAAAGATTTTATTCGTAATCCTTACAAGTACTCTGTACATGAAAGAGAATGACTTTTAATTGATAATTGTAAATATTATAAAGATAATCCTAATGGAACTTTCTTTGTTCAAGGTATGGGATATTTAGAAGCTAGATATGTACATTATCTAACAGTTAAGTACGGATATGTAGTACATAATAATAGATTTGTTAAAGTAAATATTAAAGATATAGGAGCTATTATTACAAAAATTCATATAAATAAGTAATAATGAAAGCCTTTATAATATATTAAAAATTACAAATAACTGTAAAAATATAATATGAATATTTATTTTCAATTACACACTATTTAATTAAATAGTTCATAAGGAATAATAGTGTAATAATACAATCAATATCTATAATAATAAATTTGATTAAATATATCAATATTATTTTCGCAATATAGGGCAATTGGCTCTTTTTATTTTAAAAATGAAATGAAATTATGACTAAAAACAATAAACTAAATTATATTGATTCTTATGAAAATAAGAAGAAAATTAAATGAAAAAAAGAAAAATCTGAATTTAAACCTCTTTTCGTTTATGATAATCTTTTATTAAATAAATCGATTATTTTTAATCAAAATAAAAATAAGAGTGGTATATATAGATGAGTAAATAAAATTAATAATGAAAGTTATATAGGAAGTTCTATTAATTTAACTATAAGATTAAAGGTATATTTTTCTATAAAAATATTAGAAAATAAAGTATTAATAGATACTAGTCGTATTTATAGAGCTTTATTAAAGTATGGACACTCCAACTTTAAATTGGAAATACTAGAACATTGTAACGAAAAATCTGTTATAAATAGGGAACAATATTATTTGGATAATATTAAACCTGAGTATAATATATTAAAAATAGCAGGATCTAATCTTGGATTTAAACATTCTTTAGATACATTATTAAAATTTAAAAATAGAAAATTGGGTATTATCACCGGATGTAGTACAATAGTAATAAATATACATGATTTTTCTGTAAAAGAATATTATTCTATACGTGAGACAGCTAGAAAATTAAATGTTAGTAATACAACCTTATTATATCATATAGATATCAATAAAGTGTTAAAAAATACTTATTTGATTTTCAAGACTAAATTTAAAAGTACATCCAAAGTTGAATTAAATTTACCTTATGAAAATAAAGATAAACACATAAAGATTTTTAATTACTCAAATAATACAATCAATGAATTTTCTAATAAAAAAGGTGTAGCAAGATATCTAAGTAAGGAGTATAATATTATAATATCAGTCACTACTATATCTATTTATATAAAATCAGGAAAATTATATAAAAATAAATACAAAATTTATATATAAAAGCTTTTATTTCATTACTACAATTATATAATATAAAAATTTATAATTAAGTGTGCTTGTTGTGCTTAATTATAAACAACAACCATAAGTTAACGGGAAACTATTCGTTTACCAAACGAAATTTGTCAGTTCAAGTCTGACTGGTTGTAAATAAGAGAATATAGTTTAATGGCAAAACTGTAACCTTCCAAGTTACAGATTCGGGTTCGATTCTCCGATATTCTCATAAATTCTTTAATTTAAAGGAAAAATGGTATAAAGAATAATACAATTAACTTAGGTTAATAGATTTGGATGAAACATCCAATTTTTCCCGAAATATACTATTTATACTTCGAAACAGGGTGTATGGCTCTTTTTAATAAAATATATAACAAACAAACATGATAAAAAATTTAAACAAAGGGAGGAAATTATAATATAAAAATAACGAATTTAGATCTTATTTTTTTATTAGCTATAAACAATAATTCTCAAAATAAAGAACTAACACATTTAACTACTAAAATAGTTATTATAAATAATGAGATAGAGAATGATTTAGTAAACATGTCTAATTTATTGGATATCATGAATTTAGAAACATGATATATATTCTCTATTATTATGGATGATTCTATTGAATGTATGGTATATGAACCAAAACCTAATTCTAATATTAAATATATTGAAATGGGATATAAATTTTTTATACAGAATGTTTTGGAAAATTCTACAAAAAGTTTTTGAAAATACAATAAAAATACATTGTATATTCTTAAAGATGGCAATTATTCTGATCTTAAAGAAATATTTACTGTAATCCAAGATAGTAAAGTTAGTATAGTAAGAGGTAGTTCACAAAAAGCTCATATGGTTAGCCCTATAGACTTTAGACTATCTTGTTATTTAATGATATTATGTAACATGGATTATAAGAAGTTTAAGGCAGAAAATTCCTTTAAAACAATTAGTAAAGATAGATATCTACCTTATTAAAAACAATAAAGTTTTCAAATATTGTAATTAATTTCATCGTTACAAAAAGGATAGACTCGGCGTGTGTCAGTTCAAATCTGACTATCCGTATTCGTGAATTGCTTAACGTTAATAAGCTATATACATTATTCAATACAATATATTTCCCCTATTTTTAGGTTAAACAAAAAGAAAGAATGAATCAATTATTGGCCATTTATGATATATTATCAAACGGATATACGGTAGAATATTTAGATGTTTTAAGTGTAATAGCATTATTATTTGGAATATCTGTTATAATTAATAAAAACCCTATAGCATCTCTTTTATCTTTGATAGGATTATTTGCATCTATTTCTGTTTATTTAATATTATCAGGATTAACTTTTATAGGTTTCTCTTATTTAATTGTATATATAGGAGCAGTTTCTATATTATTCTTATTTATTTTAATGTTAATTAATATAAGAACAAGTGAGTTACAAAGTAACAATTGAAATAGTATTCCTTTAGCACTATTTGTAACAATATTATTAAATTATGTATTATTCCAATTATTACCTTATTATATAGCTATAATAAATAATTATAATAGTAGAATAAGTAATTTAATATATTATTTACCAACAAGTAAATATAATGATATTATAACTCATATAAATAAAACTGTGGATGTAAATACATCTAATGTTATGTTTGTGACAAGTAATAGTTGAGATGGAAATATGACAGAAACAAGCCATATTTCTACAATAGGAAATATATTATATACTTCTTACAATATGTGATTATTTATTGCTAGTATGATATTATTATTAGCAATGGTAGGTGCTATTATCATAACTATAAAACAAGAACGTAATAGGGAAATTAGTTCAATTGGCGGAACGTTTGTTTTACACACAAAATGTTAAAGGTTCAAATCCTTTATTTCTCAAAATTCCTTAACTTAACAGGTAGAGTGCATTTTTGATAAGAATGATATCAGCGTTCGATCCGCTGAGGAATTAAAAATTTCATAAAATGATACGGAATATTTAAGTTCTAGCAAGAGAATTGGCCGAGTGGTTTAAGGCGGTAAGTTTGAGTTTTACTCGGTTAGCAATAGCCACATCCGTTCGAATCGGATATTCTCTGTTTTATTTTTTAGTTTATACAAATATAAAGTTAAGAAAAAAAAGAGTGTAGTTTAATTGGTAAAATAGGAAGCTTCAACCTTCAAATTCTTGGTTCGAGTCCAAGTACTCTTGTAATAGTTTTATTCCGGATTAAGTTCGGAGTATTTATCTTGTTGTTATAGATAGAGTTCTATATGGCAACAGATCATAATTTAATTAGTAGAATATCTTCTTTGGGAGAAGATTATGTGAGTGCAAGTCTCGCTGATCTGAAATTTAGATCATAATAATTCGAATGTTAGAACTATTAGAAATATAGTCTTTCTATTTGTGTAGCAGTTGTTAAAGCAA